AAAAATGCATTATTGGCCCACCATTGATTAGAAGATTTAGCTTGTATAAATCGCTATTGGTTTGATACGAATAATTGCGGGCGTTTCAGTATGTTAAGGATACAGATGTATCCACAATTCATTTAGAGTTACTTAATAACCCATTTCTTATACCATATCTCTATCCCGTGAAATTAGCGAGCCGAAAGATGGATGCATACGCTGTGTTTCATTTTGCTAAATGATATCAATTAAATGGTGTATCAATTCCATAAATTGGATATAGCAATAAATAAATCAGCAAAATTCTTTTATTTTAGATAGAAGAAATGTTTCTTCTATCTAAAATAAAAGAATGCACCCTTCTATCCAAATCCAATTTGCATCGATAAAATAAATCCAAATTCCAGTAGTAGATGAATAATTGCAAATTTTTGTGTGTACGAGATTAGAATAACTTCAAAATAACTGACATAATTTTGTATTTTTCCTGATCAGAAAAATACATGAAAAAGAAAGGAGGTAGAAAAATTTTTGGATTTATGATTAAAGAAGAAAAAGAAGAAAACAGGGGTTCTGTTGAATTTCAAGTATTCAGTTTCACCAATAAGATACGGAGACTTGCTTCACATTTGGAATTACACAAAAAAGATTTTTCATCGGAAAGAGGTCTACGAAGCCTTTTGGGAAAACGTCGACGTTTGCTGGCTTATTTGGCAAAGAAAAATAGAGTACGTTATAAGAAATTAATCAGTCAGTTGGATATTCGGGAGCAGTAATTTAATCATTCGAATTTTTTTATTATTTTATTAGTAGTCTTATAGTAGTCTTAGATTTTGCATTTTGATGAGCCTCATTTTGAGGAATTCATGGAATAATCCATTTTCATGGAATAATGAATTAAGGAAGAAAGGATATGAGTCTACCGCTTACAAGAAAAGATCTCATGATAGTCAATATGGGCCCTCAACACCCATCAATGCATGGTGTTCTTCGACTGATCGTTACTCTCGATGGTGAAGATGTTATTGATTGTGAACCCATATTAGGGTATTTACACAGAGGAATGGAAAAAATAGCAGAAAACCGAACCATAATACAATATTTACCATATGTAACACGGTGGGATTATTTAGCTACGATGTTTACAGAAGCAATAACGGTAAATGCACCAGAATTCTTGGAGAATATTCAAATACCCCAGAGAGCCAGCTATATTAGGGTTATTATGTTAGAATTGAGCCGTATAGCTTCTCACCTGTTATGGCTTGGCCCTTTTATGGCGGATCTCGGTGCACAGACTCCTTTTTTCTATATTTTCAGAGAGAGAGAATTGATATACGATCTATTTGAAGCTGCTACAGGTATGCGAATGATGCACAATTACTTTCGCATTGGAGGAGTAGCTGCCGATCTTCCTTATGGATGGATTGATAAATGTTTAGATTTCTGTGATTATTTTTTACAAGAAGTTGTTGAATATCAACAACTTATTACACAGAACCCCATTTTTTTAGAACGAGTTGAGGGAGTAGGTTTTATTAGCGGAGAAGAAGCAGTAAATTGGGGCTTATCAGGACCGATGTTACGAGCTTCTGGAATACAATGGGATCTTCGTAAAGTGGATCCTTATGAATCTTACAACCAATTCGATTGGAAAATACAATGGCAAAAAGAAGGAGATTCGTTAGCTCGCTATTTAGTACGAATTGGTGAAATGAGAGAATCTATTAGAATTATTCAACAAGCTGTAGAGAAAATTCCTGGAGGACCTTACGAGAATTTAGAAGTACGACGCTTTAAGAAAGCAAAGAATTCGGAATGGGATGATTTTGAATATAGATTTCTTGGTAAAAAACCTTCTCCCAATTTTGAATTGTCAAAGCAAGAGCTTTATGTAAGAGTGGAAGCTCCTAAAGGTGAATTAGGAATTTATCTGGTAGGAGATGATAGTCTTTTCCCCTGGAGATGGAAAATTAGGCCACCCGGTTTTATTAATTTGCAAATTCTTCCTCAGCTAGTTAAAAAAATGAAATTGGCTGATATAATGACGATATTAGGTAGTATAGATATCATTATGGGGGAAGTTGATCGTTGAAATGATAATAGATAGGGTAGAAGTAGAAACTATCAATTCTTTTTCGAAATCGGAATTATTAAAAGAAATCTATGGACTGATATGGATTCTACCCATTTTGATCCTTTTATTGGGAATCACAATAGAAGTACTCGTAATTGTGTGGTTAGAAAGAGAAATATCTGCATCGATACAACAACGTATCGGTCCTGAATATGCAGGCCCTCTAGGACTGCTTCAAGCTATAGCAGACGGAACTAAGCTACTTTTTAAAGAGGATATCTTGCCATCTCGAGGAGATATTCCTTTATTTAGCATTGGACCCTCTATAGCAGTCATATCTGTTTTATTAAGCTTTTTAGTTATCCCTTTGGGATATCGTTTTGTTTTAGCCGATCTTAGTATTGGCGTTTTTTTATGGATTGCCATTTCAAGTATTGCTCCTATTGGTCTTCTTATGGCAGGATATAGCTCAAATAATAAATATTCTTTTTCAGGCGGTCTACGAGCTGCTGCTCAATCTATTAGTTATGAAATACCATTAACTTTTTGTGTGCTAGCAATATCTCTACGTGTGATTCGTTAAAACAAGATCTTTTCTCCTAAAATCATTGAATATTGATCTTCCTTTTCTTATTCTGTATTCTGATTAGCAAGTTAAACTCGATAGCTATATGAGTGAAACAAAACAGCTTATTAATTTGTAGTAAAAAGATAAAATCTCATTTCCTGTGTACAAGAAAAAAATTGAAGTAAGTATAAGGAGTGTAAACTCTTTACCCCAAGGTTGATATTTTGTAATTAGTCATCATATCTTGAAACGGGCAAGAATAAAGGATTCACAATATGTAATTCTATTACTAGAATATTCCTAGTCATTACTATAACTTATAATCATAAGAAAAATCCATCAAAAGTTAGTGAGGGGTTAGGAACACTAAAGTACATAAAGGATTAGTAATGAGAAAATCTAAGACATTAGAGATTTTTCCTCATAAAAGGAATCATAATAAGGACTTGAAATTGGTGGAAATGATCAAGTAGTACTTTCTTCGGATTCCGATCCAGAGTATGCTCCCATTCACTTGTTAAGGAAATGGTTATCAAGAACGAATTAACCCTTTATTCTTTTTTTCTTTTTAGGTATTCCCTTCCCGGGCAAAGAAGAATAGGACAAAAGATATGGAATGCAATACAAAAAAAAGATCCTTATTAATTATTTCCTTTCTCTATCCATATTTATACGGAATTCGTCATGAACTAAAGCTCAACTCTTTCCATTTATGAATTCCTATAAGAAGTGTTTTATTCCAAGATTAAGTTATTACTGAACAAAGAAAAATTCTCATTATATTATAAAGGATGAGATCAATTCAGAAGCGCTTTTTCTTATTCTAGCAGACGGAATTCCTTTGGTCTAATTTAGGATTTTACAATCGATTTTATCTTATCTAAATACGCGCCAGGAAATAATATCGAAACGAAACAGTTCTTTCCTTTTTTCTGATCATAGAGAAGCCGTATGAAGCTAAGGTTTCATGTACGGTTTTGGAATAGCGGCGGGAGCTGTGATGTTATCGTCGACTATGATTATCTAACAGTTCAAGTACAGTTGATATAGTTGAAGCACAGTCAAAATATGGTTTTTTTGGGTGGAATCTTTGGCGTCAGCCTATAGGTTTTCTAGTTTTTCTAATTTCTTCTTTGGCCGAATGTGAAAGATTACCTTTTGATTTACCAGAAGCGGAGGAGGAGTTAGTAGCAGGTTATCAAACCGAATATTCCGGTATCAAATATGGTTTATTTTATCTTGTTTCTTATCTCAATTTATTAGTTTCTTCTTTATTTGTAACAGTTCTCTACTTAGGCGGGTGGAATTTATCTATTCCCTATATATCCTTTTTTGAATTTTTCCAAATGAATAAAGCGGTTGGAATTTTGGAAATCACAATGAGTATCTTTATTACATTAACTAAAGCTTATTTATTTCTCTTCATTTCGATCACAATAAGATGGACTTTACCCAGGATGAGAATGGATCAGTTATTAAATCTTGGTTGGAAATTTCTTTTACCTATTTCCCTGGGCAATCTCTTATTAACAACTTCTTTCCAACTTGTTTCACTATAAATAAGATAATACAATAACAGTAAGAATATTTTCAACACAAAAGTTCTCTCAAACAAGAGAAAGAAATATACCTTTTTCATAGATATTTAGAATATGTTCCCTATGGTAACTGGGTTCATGAACTATGGTCAACAAACAATACGTGCTACAAGGTACATTGGTCAAAGTTTCGTAATTACCTTATCCCACACAAATCGTTTACCTATAACGATTCACTATCCTTACGAAAAATCAATTACACCGGAGCGTTTCCGAGGACGAATCCACTTTGAATTTGATAAGTGTATTGCTTGTGAAGTATGTGTTCGTGTATGTCCGATAGATCTACCCCTTGTAGATTGGAGATTTGAAAAGGATATTAAAAGGAAACAATTGCTTAATTATAGTATTGATTTCGGAGTTTGTATATTTTGTGGTAATTGTGTTGAGTACTGTCCGACAAGCTGTTTATCCATGACTGAAGAATATGAACTTTCTACTTATGATCGGCATGAATTGAATTACAATCAAATTGCTTTAAGTCGGTTACCAATCTCTATAATGGGAGATTATACAATTCAAACAATTAGGAATTCGACTCAAAGTAAAATGGATGAAGAAAAATATTCAAATTCAAGAACGATTACTGATTACTAGACTAGGATTTTTTATTTAAAAAAGAAAATAAATAACTACTACTTAATTTTATTGCAAATTATTCCTGATTTTAAATCAGAGTAGATTTTTTTGATGTAATTTCTAACTATACAGCTTGTATATATATAAATATCCTAATCCTTTTTTCTTTTCCTGAATCCTTTAGTTTAAATTAGTTCATGAAAAATTTTATACTATAAATTTCTTCTTATCCATAATGGACTTACCTGGACCAATACATGAGATTCTTGTGCTATTTGGGGAATTTGTTCTTCTACTAGGGGGTCTAGGAGTAGTATTAATTACCAACCCCATTTATTCTGCCTTTTCGCTGGGATTAGTTCTTGTTTGTATATCCCTATTCTATTTTTTATTGAACTCGTACTTTGTAGCTGTCGCACAACTTCTTATTTATGTAGGAGCCATAAATATCTTGATCATATTTGCTGTAATGTTCGTAAATGGCTCAGAATGGTCTAAAGATAAGAATTATTGGACTATTGGAGATGGGTTTACTTCACTCGTTTGTATAACTATTCTTTTTTCACTAATGACTACTATCGCAGATACATCATGGTATGGAATTCTTTGGACTACAAGATCGAACCAAATAGTAGAACAAGGTCTCATAAATAATGTTCAACAAATTGGGATTCATTTAGCAACCGATTTTTATCTTCCGTTTGAACTCATTTCCATAATTCTTCTAGTTTCTTTAATTGGTGCAATTACAATGGCTCGGCAATAAGAAATATTTAGAAAGAGTAAAAGTTCTTAAAATTGCAAATTTAAAATAAATAACTAAAAAATCACAATTTTGATTTAGTAAAACCCATCTACTGCCAACAAATGTTTTCTTTTCTTTTTTGTTGTGTAATTGTTCTATTCTAATTAATTGAATCGGTTCAATTCTTGTTCTCATATTGAAATGAATCGCGATTGATAAGGAGTTAGTTAATCATGTTTGAGCATGTACTTTTTTTGAGTGTCTATTTATTTTCGATTGGTATCTATGGATTGATCACAAGCCGAAACATGGTTAGAGCTCTAATATGTCTTGAACTTATACTGAATTCTATTAATCTAAATCTTGTAACTTTTTCTGATCTATTTGATAGTCGCCAATTAAAAGGAGACATTTTTGCAATTTTTGTTATAGCCCTTGCGGCTGCTGAAGCTGCTATTGGACTATCCATTCTTTCTTCTATTCATCGTAACAGAAAATCCACTCGTATCAATCAATCTAATTTTTTGAATAATTAGAAATAGAATCCTTTTAACAAAGGTGCCCATATAATAAAAAAAAGGAATATTGAGATGAATATAAATCGAATACTTTTGTATTTTAGAATATCCTTTTTTTGAGTAGTTATTGCTTTGAGTAGGTTATTGCATACTATTCCTTTTTACTTAATTGAACTTTTGTAATTCATTGATATTGAAATATTTAAATTGCAATAATTTATATTGAAAAGACAATAGGCAATTTATTGGCTAATTCGAATTCGTATGTACAATTGGTATAATTATGATTGTTGAAGTCCAAAATTCAAGTTTCTTGGCTCTTTTCACGCTTTCTCCCAAACGGATTAAAAAATATATTATGTTGAAGTTTGGATAAACCACTGCTTCGTCTGGTATCTACAACACATATAACTCATCATAGTACTTATTTCATTTTTACCAGATCGAAAAATTTTATGTTGAAAAGCAAAATTTATAGATCCAATGTCACATTCTGTAAAAATTTATGATACATGTATAGGATGCACTCAATGTGTACGAGCTTGTCCAACAGATGTATTAGAAATGATACCCTGGGATGGATGTAAAGCCAAGCAAATTGCTTCCGCGCCGAGAACCGAAGATTGTGTGGGTTGTAAAAGATGCGAATCCGCCTGTCCAACAGATTTTTTAAGTGTACGCGTTTATTTAGGGCCTGAAACAACCCGCAGCATGGCTCTATCGTATTGATACGTTACAAAAAACTCCACTTGAATCGTCTGATTCCTCTTTACCGAAGAAGCCTGTGCTCGAAATAATCGAGCACGGGCTTTTCTGGTCAAAACGTATCTTGTCTTTATTACTTTATCATGAGTTATTTTCCTTGGTTAACAATACTTGTTGTTTTTCCTATATTTGCAGGTTCATTAATTTTCTTTTTACCTCAGAGAGGAAACAAAATCATTAGGTGGTATACTATATCTATTTGTTTATTAGAATTCCTTCTAATGACTTATGCATTTTGTTATCATTTCCAACTGGAAGATCCTTTAATCCAATTAAAAGAGGATTCTAAATGGATAGATGTCTTCGATTTCCACTGGAGATTGGGAATCGATGGACTTTCATTAGGATCTATTTTATTGACAGGATTTATCACTACCTTAGCTACTTTAGCAGCTTGGCCAGTTACCAGGAATTCGCGATTATTCTATTTCCTGATGCTAGCAATGTATAGCGGTCAAATAGGATTATTTTCTTCGCGAGATCTTTTACTTTTTTTTATCATGTGGGAATTAGAATTAATTCCTGTTTACTTACTCTTATCCTTGTGGGGGGGAAAGAGGCGTCTCTATTCCGCTACAAAGTTTATTTTGTATACTGCAGGTGGTTCCATTTTTTTTTTAATCGGAGTTCTGGGTATGGGCTTATATGGTTCCAACGAACCTGGATTAGATTTGGAAAGATTAATTAATCAATCATACCCTGCAACATTGGAAATACTTTTATATTTTGGCTTCCTTATTGCTTATGCTGTTAAATTGCCAATTATACCCCTACATACGTGGTTACCAGATACCCATGGGGAGGCGCATTACAGTACATGTATGCTTTTAGCGGGAATCTTATTAAAGATGGGAGCATACGGATTGATTCGGATCAATATGGAATTGTTACCTCATGCTCATTATATATTTTCCCCTTGGTTGGTAATAATAGGAGCAATGCAAATAATCTATGCAGCTTCAACTTCTCTTGGTCAGCGAAATTTAAAAAAAAGAATAGCCTATTCCTCTGTATCTCACATGGGTTTCATAATTATAGGAATTGGTTCCATAACCAACATCGGGCTCAATGGAGCTATGTTACAAATATTATCACATGGATTTATTGGTGCTACACTTTTTTTCTTGGCAGGAACGGCTTGTGATAGAATGCGTCTTGTTTATCTCGAAGAACTAGGGGGGATAGCTATCCCAATGCCAAAAATTTTTACCATGTTTAGTAGCTTTTCAATGGCTTCTCTTGCTTTACCAGGAATGAGCGGTTTTGTTGCAGAATTACTAGTATTTTTTGGACTAATTACTAGTCCAAAATTTCTGTTAATGCCAAAAACGCTAATTACTTTTGTAATGGCAATTGGAATGATATTAACTCCTATTTATTTATTATCTATGTTACGCCAGATGTTCTACGGATACAAGTTATTTCATGTTCCAAACGCAAATTTTATGGATTCTGGACCACGAGAACTCTTTCTTTTAATCTCCATCTTTTTACCAGTAATAGGAATTGGTATTTATCCGGATTTTGTTCTCTCGCTATCGGTTGATAGGGTAGAAGCTCTTTTATCCAATTATTATCCTAAATGAAATGGGATTTTTTTTTACTAGCCCACTCTATATTTCTTAGTGGAAAAGTCCAATAATTCAGCAAAAATAAGTCTAATTAGATCTATCTCGAATTTTTGAGAACCCTTTGAGAAAGTGTTCAAGGGGTTCTCAAATCAAACAAAAAAACAAAAAACCTTCATTTTATGAGGATTTTTTGATATGTAATCATTTAGATGGTAATGTAAACGAACCATAACTATGTAAACCTATTCCTAATAAATTGATACCAAAATAGCAGATCCAAATTATAAGAAATCCTATCGAAGCTACAAGTGCGGAATTCGTACCTTTCCAATTTGGATTTGTTCTACTATGTAAATAAATTGCAAATATGGTCCAAGTAATAAATGCCCAAGTTTCCTTAGGATCCCAATTCCAATAGGATCCCCACGCTTCATTAGCCCATACTGCTCCACAAAGAATGCCTATGGTTAAAAAGGTAAACCCTAGGCTAATCACACGATAACTCCAAGAATCCAAACGCTCTGTTAGTTGATATTTGTAATAATTTGGAAATGACGAAAAAGAGGTGCTTTTTAAAGCATTTCTTTTTGCATAGAAATATTCAATCTCACTAAATAAAAATGTTTTATTTAAAACATTTTTATTCTTTTTAGAATTAGAAAAGAAATAGAAATTTTTTCGAAATCTAATGATTAGAAGAGCGGCAGATAATAAGGATCCGCACAAAAGAGTTGCATAGCTTAGTAACATCATACTGACATGCATCATTAACCATTGAGATTGTAGAGCAGGTACTAGTATTGTGGATTGATGCATCTCAGTTAAAAGACCTGAGGTGGCAAAGCCTTGCATTAAAATAGTACTTGGTGTAGTTATTATGCTTAAATCATTTTTAGAGTTCTGTATCTTAGGAATCATATGAAGAATATACAGAGCCCATGAAAGAAAGATTAATGACTCATACAAATTACTTAATGGAAAATGTCCCGAGGAAGCCCAACGAGAAACCAGGAATCCTGTTATAGATAAAAAAGTAGCTATCATCCCTTTTTCTGAGGAATCACACAATTCACGAAGTTCACGAACTAATAAGGTTATCAAATGAATCGTAATCACAATGGAAATAGTTGAGAAAGAAATATGAGTTAGTATATGTTCTAAAGTTGCGAATAGCATAAGGGGAAGGTCCCATTACAAAATTGTAAATTTCGAATTGAATCCATTTTCTAATCTATTGTATTCTTTTTCTAGAATGCCGCCACTCGGATTCGAACCGAGATGCTTGAGCACTGCTTCCTAAGAGCAGCGTGTCTACCAATTTCACCATGGCGGCTAACTTCAAATAGTGGGTAACTTAAAAGAATAATAGCGATTTTCTCGCGAATCGTCGAGTTGCCCATAGAATTTAGGAGCATTAGAATCTTCATTAAAAAAAATTTCGTTTGGTAATATCCTTGCAATTTTTTTATAATAAACTCGGACTTTGCTCGAAAGAAACGTAGAAACAATGCTTCAAAGGGTTGGAACTTTTTTTTTTCTAATTCTAATTTGCTTCTCATTTAAATTGAAAAAGTTCTTTCAATGCAACGGACAAAATTCAAAAAAGCTTTCCTATTTATCTATAGAAATTTCCCCATTAAATAGAAACCTTTTAGCAAAATTTTTAGAATGAAACCCTTTCTGCTTTTATTAATAGGATTTACCAATCCTAAACCCATTTCATTTATTTTGAGATTTTGAATAAGATAGATGAAAGTTGTAAGTTTTATTACAAGAATACTTTACTTTTCATAATAGAATCCTCGTATTCATAATAGAATCCTCGTATTTTAGTATGAGGATTCTATTATGAAAAGTTCATTGAGAAAAAACAATTTTTAGCACAGAGTATACCAAAAATTTTTGTTCTATATATCAGAGGGATTTGTTCTAAGAATATTATACCTAGGAAATCAATACACAAAAGTACATTCAAGAATCGAATTATTCCAATTATTTAATTGGAATTCTTTTTTTATAGGTAAATTCGTATAGATTATTCAAAAATAGGATTATTTGTTTGTTTGTTGCCCAGAAAAACCCTTTGGTTTTGGCTGTTCGTTATCGCTGGAAAATGATCTTGATTTTGCTAAAGAATAAGATTGTACTATGGAAAAATAAGTCTTTTTCTTCCAAAGATTTTTACGAATACGCTTTTTTGACATTGAAGTACGCTTTTTTGGAACTGCCATTCAAAAAGGAAATTACTTTTTCTAGTTGTATGTGAAAGACATCTATTGCCACAAATCAATCCTTCTTTCTTCTTTTTCTTAGTATTTATACTTAAATACTGAAAGATACTGAAATTCTGAAGTATTTTTTACTTCTGTTTGTCTAATACGAATAAGACAAGAATTTTTTAGGATATTTTAGACTTTGTTTTAATAATATAAAATATATACAAAGATTTTCCGTTTAAATCAATTTATCCATATTTATATATCAAGTATATTCCATATATCTATATATTATGGTACGTAGACCTGTCTCCCATATAAGATTGGGGGTAAAAAAAGGGCAAATTCAAATAGTTAATTAAATAAAGGAAGTCTAATCAAAACAAAAAAATATGGAGTCTCTTAAACATGACATTCTAAAACTTAGGTAATTACGGAGGTTTTCGTTGGAATTCAATCGGTTACAAAACAAAAGAGCTACTTCATTTTCATTTTAATAAATACCCTTATTTCGGTAATAACTAGGTAACAAAGTTTTTTGATTAACTTTTTGAATTTAACCAACTAAACCCATTCTTAATTTTTGATTATTTCAATCAGATAAATTTTGAAGAATTAATAATTCCCGTATTTTTTCTTAGTTTTTCAGAAAGAGATTAAGAATTTATTTGGTGAATCGGAAACAATTTCTATTTTATAGAAAATTTCAAGTAAAAATTGCAATTTCTTTTCTTATGGAACATACATATCAATATGCATGGCTAATCCCTCTTCTCCCACTTCCAGCTATTATGTCAATGGGATTGGGGCTTTTTCTTATTCCAAAACCGACAAAAAATATTCGTCGCATATGGGCTTTTCCTAGTGTTTTACTCTTAAGTATAGCTATGGTATTCTCATTTCAATTGTCTATTGAACAAATAAAAGGAAGTTCTATCTATCAATATCTATGGTCTTGGACCATCAATAATGATTTTTCTTTAGAATTTGGATACTTGATTGACCCGCTTACTTCGATTATGTTAATACTAATTACTACTGTAGGAATCCTAGTTCTTATTTATAGTGACAGTTATATGTCTCATGATGAAGGGTATTTGAGATTTTTTGTTTATATAAGTTTTTTCAATACTTCCATGTTGGGATTGGTTACTAGTTCGAATTTAATACAAATTTATTTTTTTTGGGAACTTGTGGGAATGTGTTCTTATTTATTGATAGGCTTTTGGTTTACACGGCCAATTGCAGCAAGTGCTTGTCAAAAAGCTTTTGTAACTAATCGTGTAGGGGATTTTGGTCTGTTATTAGGAATTTTAGGTTTTTTTTGGATAACAGGTAGTTTAGAGTTTCGGGATTTGTTCAAAATAGCTAATAACTGGATTCCTAATAATGAGATTAATTTTTTACTTAGTACTTTGTGTGCTTTTTTATTATTCCTTGGTGCTATTGCAAAATCTGCACAATTCCCCCTTCACGTATGGTTACCCGATGCTATGGAAGGACCCACTCCCATTTCGGCTCTTATACACGCAGCAACTATGGTAGCTGCGGGCATTTTTCTTCTAGCTCGACTTTTTCCTCTTTTCATATCCCTACCCTTGATAATGAATTTCATTTCTTTAGTAGGTACAATAACACTCCTCTTAGGAGCTACTTTAGCTCTTGCTCAGAGAGATATTAAAAGAAGCTTAGCCTATTCTACAATGTCTCAATTGGGTTATATGATGTTAGCTCTAGGTATAGGTTCTTATCAAGCTGCTTTATTTCATTTGATCACTCATGCTTATTCAAAAGCTTTATTGTTCTTGGGATCTGGGGCCATTATTCATTCAATGGAACCTCTTGTTGGATATTCACCAGATAAAAGTCAGAATATGGTTCTTATGGGCGGTTTAAGAAAATACATTCCTATTACAAAAACTACTTTTTTATTGGGTACACTATCTCTTTGTGGTATTCCACCTCTTGCTTGTTTTTGGTCCAAAGATGAAATTCTTAGTAATAGTTGGTTGTATTCACCCTATTTTGGAATAATAGCCTCTTTTACGGCAGGATTAACCGCGTTTTATATGTTTCGGATATATTTACTTACATTTGATGGGTATTTGCGTGTTCATTTTCAAAATTACAGTAGCACTAAAGAGAATTCACTCTATTCAATATCTTTATGGGGAAAAAAGATACCCAAAGAAGTTAATAGTGATTTTGTTTTATCAACAACAAAGGGCAGAGTTTCTTTTTTTTCACAAAATATATCCAAAATTCATGGTAATACAAGAAATAGGATAGGATCCTTTAGTACCTCCTTTGGGGCTAAAAAAACTTTTGCTTATCCTCATGAACCGGGAAATACTATGCTATTTCCTCTTCTTATATTACTACTTTTTACTTTGTTCATTGGATTCCTAGGAATCCCTTTTGATAATGGAATAGCGGAGTTAACCATATTATCAAAGTGGTTAACTCCCTCAGTAAACCTTATGCAGGAAAGCTTTAATTTTTCCATAAATTCATATGAATTTATCACTAATGCAATTTCTTCTGTAAGTCTAGCTGTGTTTGGCCTATTCATAGCATATATCTTCTATGGATCTCCTTATTCTTTTTTTCAGAATTTAGATTTAATAAATTCCTTTGAAAAAGGAAGTCCTAAAAAGTCTTTTTTCAATCAAGTAAAAAAAAAGATATACAGTTGGTCGTATAATCGTGGTTATATAGATATTTTCTATAATAAGGTCTTTATCCTTGGTATAAGAGGATTTACCGAACTAGCCCTGTTTTTTGATAAAGGTGTCATTGATGGAATTACCAATGGAGTGGGTCTTGCTAGTTTTTGTATAGGAGAGGAAATTAAATATATCGGAGGAGGGCGAATCTCGTCTTATTTATTCTTTTTTTTATGTTATGTATCCGTGTTTTTATTCTTTTTTATTTCTTAACTTAAGGAATTTACTGGTCTCCTCTCTAAGGAACTCGGCTATTCCCCTTCCTACCCCCATTATCTCTTTCTTTCTATCCCCTTTTCCTTATCGGTTTTCTGCTATTTTTTCCATTCCTCTGTGTAAATACCCTAATATGGGTTCACAATCAATAACATCTTCACCATCGAGAGTAACGATCAGTCGAAGAACACCATGCATTGATGGGTGTTGAGGGCCCATATTGACTATCATGAGATCTTTTCTTGTAAGCGGTAGACTCATATCCTTTCTTCCTTAATTCATTATTCCATGAAAATGGATTATTCCATGAATTCCTCAAAATGAGGCTCATCAAAATGCAAAATCTAAGACTACTATAAGACTACTAATAAAATAATAAAAAAATTCGAATGATTAAATTACTGCTCCCGAATATCCAACTGACTGATTAATTTCTTATAACGTACTCTATTTTTCTTTGCCAAATAAGCCAGCAAACGTCGACGTTTTCCCAAAAGGCTTCGTAGACCTCTTTCCGATGAAAAATCTTTTTTGTGTAATTCCAAATGTGAAGCAAGTCTCCGTATCTTATTGGTGAAACTGAATACTTGAAATTCAACAGAACCCCTGTTTTCTTCTTTTTCTTCTTTAATCATAAATCCAAAAATTTTTCTACCTCCTTTCTTTTTCATGTATTTTTCTGATCAGGAAAAATACAAAATTATGTCAGTTATTTTGAAGTTATTCTAATCTCGTACACACAAAAATTTGCAATTATTCATCTACTACTGGAATTTGGATTTATTTTATCGATGCAAATTGGATTTGGATAGAAGGGTGCATTCTTTTATTTTAGATAGAAGAAACATTTCTTCTATCTAAAATAAAAGAATTTTGCTGATTTATTTATTGCTATATCCAATTTATGGAATTGATACACCATTTAATTGATATCATTTAGCAAAATGAAACACAGCGTATGCATCCATCTTTCGGCTCGCTAATTTCACGGGATAGAGATATGGTATAAGAAATGGGTTATTAAGTAACTCTAAATGAATTGTGGATACATCTGTATCCTTAACATACTGAAACGCCCGCAATTATTCGTATCAAACCAATAGCGATTTATACAAGCTAAATCTTCTAATCAATGGTGGGCCAATAATGCATTTTTTTTTGCATATGTATTAAGACACTTGGCCTGATTTCGAAATTGTCCAGAGTTTTATATGTTGTTTTCATTGTCTTCAACTTCTATTAGTTTCTTTTCTTCTTTAATGCAATAGCTATAGTTTGATATAAGAATCCATTTCTCAAAGTAATGGAAACCATTCTCTTATAGGAAATGGTTTGAAAATCGCTATTCCACCTTTTAGGTATCGTGAAAAGTGATACCTGTGAAGATCGTGCATTTCAGTCACATTCAGATCCGTTTTTCGAGTCAACCAAATTGGATG